TTCTATTGTATTGACAATTTGCAAAAATTGATGATACTATGATCATAGTATGAGGGCGATTGGTCAAGTCGGCCCCCATCGTCTAGTGGTTTAGGACATCTCTCTTTCAAGGAGGCAACGGGGATTCGAATTCCCCTGGGGGTAGGGTACTACGAAAGGAAGTTGATCATGGATTACCAATAAGCCTAAAATTCATTTTTCCTGGGTCGATGCCCGAGCGGTTAATGGGGACGGACTGTAAATTCGTTGGCAATACGTCTACGCTGGTTCAAATCCAGCTCGGCCCAATAATTCGCCAATTCACCATGAGATTGTATAACCCCCCTGCCATACCATACGAAGATAAAAAGAAGAGAATTTTCTGCTATATCCCTTAATTTCACTGGGATTGTAGTTCAATTGGTTAGAGCACCGCCCTGTCAAGGCGGAAGCTGCGGGTTCGAGCCCCGCCAGTCCCGACGGATCCAATAAATGCCTAAATTTCTTTTTCCCTTTCTATGAACTAGTAAAGGGTGTCGGGGGATATACTCTCATTTCCAAATCAACAAATCAAAGGGGAGTCTTTATTTCTTTTTTCTTTACTATTTTTCTGTTTCGCTTTTATTGTTTGTTTAGGTTTCGAATTTGGTTTCTAACTAGGTGATTAATCGAATGTTAAATAAATCAAATTTCGATTGATTGGGCCAGGAATCAAAATTTGGATTCGGTATGGATAAAAGAACTTCCTATGTTATACTAATCAAGTCTCGACGACGAATTGATTTGATAGATCAGATATTGTTATTCGTGATATTGATCCGATTCAAAATCATCGGGAGGTAATTCATTCATTGAATTTATAGACGAAAGATTTATCATCTCTAGGGGATTAAATCCCGAGTTATTGCGAAGTAAAAAAACCAATGAGATTATGGAAGTCAATATTCTTGCATTTATTGCTACTGCACTATTCATTCTAGTTCCTACCGCCTTTCTACTTATCATTTACGTAAAAACAGTCAGTCAAAAGGATTAATTCAATTGCATTTTCAAATTAATTTGAATGAAACTTTTCTTCTGAGTTGTGATCCAAAATTGATGAAGTCAAATGAAAAGGATTCCAATTTCACGCCTTAACTTAAATCTTAAATAATAAAAAAATGAGCGAACTCGAATCGGAAGTATTCTAAGAGCTAGATGGGATGGTAGAAGGATTCATCTATTTCTTTCTTGCCATCCCATCTAGCTCTTAGTCTAGAAACTTAGTCTCTAAAGTTCTAATCTAGAATAAAATAAGGATAAAGGCTTAAGTTTCTATCGATCAATCTACAATATTCTCTTCTAGAGATGTATAGATGTGGAAATGAATTCCCTATATTGTAATTGTAGGGAATTGACATAACATCTAATTGATAAATCTATTTGCTCCGATCAATCGGCATCGGCAATGGAAATAATTCTTATCTTAGGATTCGAATTCCTTTCAATAAGGAAGAGGAAACCTTACTGATTTTTAACACCCAAACCACGAGATGAACTAAGTCGATAAAGCATAAATGCCTTTCTCAAATCTCAAATTATGGTAAATGCCCAATATGTGATTCATCCGAGGCAAGATCTCATTATCTCTTGTTAGACAACCACAATGTCTATATCATTTCTCATAGAAAGTGTGTATGCGCTTAACAAAACGACTTCTTCTTTGAACAGTAAAGGGGGAAAGAAATTAAAAAAGGTCTGGTCTTCCACCACTATCTATCTATATCTATAAAGATTCTTATAACGATAGTAAGAACCCATTCCACAGAGAATTTCGGAAGAATTGTAGTGAATCCCTTTCTTTTCTAAATACAAAGGCGGGAATCGCTGAAATATCCCTTTGATTGAAAGAGTCTGATTCATATCATAGATTACCCCATTGGGTCCAGTGGAATTCGAAGATTTCTATTTGAACGGGTTCAAAATGCGTTGTAGAACGATCAATAAAACAATCGATACGGCTTTGATTCTTCAACTCAGTTAGTAGTGCTTCTAAAGTCCACTTCTTCCCCACACTACGAGTGAAAGGGAAAATGTAAAGACTACCATTAAAGCAGCCCAAGCGAGACTTACTATATCCATGTGAATTATGCCCCTTATCTCTATAAATATGAAAGAATTATTCCATTAGTCTTCATTAATATTAATAAAATTATATAATATAATAGTGGAATCAATGGTGTAGAGTCAAAAGGGGATTCTGAACCTACTTTCCCGGTTGCCACCGTGAAACAGGGTAGGGCTTGCTGAAAAGGGAGTGCCCCTTTTTCTATTTTCTATAAAAGTCAATTATCCATTCAAGGGAATCGTGAAGTCTTAATAGCCCTTCTACCCCTGGATTCGAATATTTACTTGAATCCTAGACGCAAACGAGGATTTACATTCCATTCTTTGCTTTTCGAAAAAGCAAAAGACAAAATCAAACAAAGCACCAACGGTCTGTCCGCTTCTACCGGGGCAGAGATTTCTAGTTTTTGTTGAT